CTTGTATGCATCAAAAAGCCCAGATTCAGGAGGGTAAATGCATTAAAAAGGGACAAATTTTAGCGGACGGTGCCGCCACGGTTGGGGGCGAACTCGCTTTGGGAAAAAACGTATTAGTAGCTTATATGCCGTGGGAGGGTTACAATTTTGAAGATGCTGTACTCATTAGTGAGCGTCTTGTATATGGAGATATTTATACTTCTTTTCACATACGAAAATATGAAATTCAGACTCATGTGACAAGTCAAGGTCCCGAAAGGTTAACTAACGAAATACCACATTTAGAAGCCCATTTACTCCGTAATTTAGAAAAAAACGGAATTGTGATGCTGGGAGCATGGGTAGAGACAGGCGATATTTTGGTAGGTAAATTAACACCTCAGATGGCAAAAGAATCCTCCTATGCCCCGGAAGATAGATTATTACGAGCTATACTTGGCATTCAGGTATCTACTTCAAAGGAAACTTGTCTAAAACTACCTATAGGTGGTAGGGGTCGAGTTATTGATGTAAGATGGATTCAGAAAAGGGGGGGTTCTAGTTCTAATCCGGAAACGATTCGTGTATATATTTTACAGAAACGAGAAATAAAAGTAGGTGATAAAGTCGCTGGAAGACATGGAAATAAGGGTATCGTTTCCAAAATTTTACCTAGACAAGATATGCCTTATTTGCAAGACGGAAGACCTGTTGATATGGTCTTTAACCCCTTAGGAGTCCCTTCACGAATGAATGTCGGGCAAATTTTTGAATGTTCACTCGGATTGGCAGGGGGTTTGCTAGGCAGACATTATCGAATAGCACCATTTGATGAGAGATATGAACAAGAGGCTTCGCGAAAACTGGTGTTTTCTGAATTATATGAGGCCAGTAAGCAAACAGCCAATCCCTGGGTATTTGAACCCGAGTATCCGGGAAAAAGCAGAATATTTGATGGAAGAACAGGAGATCCTTTTGAACAGCCTGTTATAATCGGAAATCCTTATATCTTGAAATTAATCCATCAAGTTGATGATAAAATCCACGGACGTTCTAGTGGACATTATGCACTTGTTACACAACAACCCCTTAGAGGAAGGGCCAAGCAGGGGGGGCAGCGGGTAGGAGAAATGGAGGTTTGGGCTCTCGAAGGATTTGGTGTTGCTCATATTTTACAAGAGATGCTTACTTATAAATCTGATCATATTAGAGCCCGCCAAGAGGTACTTGGTACTACGATCATTGGAGGGACAATACCTAACCCCGAGGATGCTCCAGAATCTTTTCGATTGCTCGTTCGAGAACTACGATCTTTGGCTCTGGAACTGAATCATTTCCTTGTATCTGAGAAGAACTTGCAGATTAATAGGATGGAAGCTTAATCGGAATGAATTCAAATTTTTCTTCTATGATAGATCAGTATAAACATCAGCAACTCCGAATTGGATTAGTTTCTCCCCAACAAATAAGTGCTTGGGCCACGAAAATCCTACCGAACGGAGAGATGGTTGGAGAGGTCACAAAACCCTATACTTTTCATTACAAAACCAATAAACCGGAAAAAGATGGATTATTTTGTGAAAGAATTTTTGGGCCTATAAAAAGCGGAATTTGTGCTTGTGGAAATTATCGAGTAATCGGAGATGAAAAAGAAGAACCAAAATTTTGTGAACAGTGCGGAGTCGAATTTGTTGATTCTCGAATACGAAGGTATCAAATGGGCTACATAAAATTGGCGTGCCCAGTAACTCACGTGTGGTATTTGAAGCGCCTTCCTAGTTATATTGCGAATTTTTTAGATAAACCTCTTAAAGAATTAGAGGGCCTAGTATACTGCGATGTGTGATTTGATCGAAATTTTGATTTTACAGATTCGAACTGAGAAACTGTTATCCCATTCCATCTAATTGGGATGCCCCGGCTCTGACGTGTCTCTTGCTAGGAGTAACATGAAGCTCAGAATTGTGGGTGTATTCAATACTCCCAAATAAAGGGGGAATTGATCCATGGTCGATTTCGTAACAAGTAAATTTGAATTTCTAGTTGTACCTCGTAAAAAAAGACTTCTTTTGTTTAACCACTCTCCGTCGTTTAGAAATAAATGAGTTTCGCGCAAGCAAATAGCAAATATGTCATGGTTACAAGAGTCTATCCATCGCATATAGGCTTTAAGGGCGTCGTGGTATAACCGTCGAGGTGAAGTCGTGACCTAAAAGATCGAACGGAACGATACTTAGACAAGTAAATCCTTTATCTTATATCTTATGAATTCCAAGGCATTTTCCTTGAAGGGGATTCATCGTTCGAAGGGAAGTAGACTACTCAAGAATTGCACATTTCATTTTGACTTGAATAAAGAATTCAAAAAAGAAAAGGAAGAATGAATTAATGAAATGTTGCTTGGTCTTCCGCGGGAACTTGAGTAAGGAGTAGATGTAGATTCTTTGTTTTGCTTTGAGGATTTGACAGAATTTCTAGAATTTGAAAGCGAGAACTCCTTTCTTTGCTGTAACTACTTGAG